CATAAATCTCTTAAATCTAGATAAGAAAAAAAAAGACAAGATAATTTCTAATATAATCTCTTAAAACAAAAAGGAAAAAGAGAAAAGAATTTCTAAAAAGCTCCCAGCTGCTACTGCTGTTTTCTTGATCTACCCAATTGGTCAAGGAAGCTTTTCAGATGAGACATTCATAAACCACTCTACCTTAATTCTTAGAGGATAACCCCAATTTAAATTGAATAGTACATTATATAAATATATAATAACAAATTACTAAAAAGATTAATAAAAAAAAGAAAATATACGAAGAAATTCGTCCACCCCCTACATATTTGATAGCCTCTCCCATAAAAAAACTTGAAATACCAACTCCATTTGGAATTCCATCAATTACTTGTCTATCAAAAAAATAATTGAATTTAGCTAACTTTCTGACACTCGCAATTAAAGATGCTTCAAAAAAAGCATCTATATAACCACGATTATATGACCAATCATATATAACATTGATTATTTTATCAGCAATAATTTTTTTAGGAACACTTTTTTGAAATAAATTTAATAAGTTCAAATTTTGTAAAGAAGAAAAAACGGGTTTATAGAAAAAAGACGCTATCAATGTTCCGAAAAAGGCTATACTCACCGAAAAAGTTGCATTTGTAAAAAATTCATACCAATCCACAGAATTCTTTGAATTTTGATGTAAAAGGTCTATAGACGGAATTAACAATTTGGATAAGATATCCAAATCTATTCCTTCTTGGCTGAAAGAAATTCCAATCGACCCAACGAAGAAAGTAAATAATACTAAGAGAAGCATAGAAAATAGCATAGTATTGTCTGATTCATGAGGATAAAAAAAAGGAATGTTTTTAGTACCAAAATAGGTACTATTAAGAAAAAGACGTGTTATGCTTTTGACATTTCGATTAATTCGATGTGAATATGTCCTCTTCCGAAAAAAAGAAGTCCTTTCATTATTATTCATTGTTAATAAAGCTAATAAATGAATTTTCTTTTTTAATGTTTTTTTTCCTTCTTTGCCCCATAAAGATATTGAATAGAATGAACTATTTTTCTTTCCATTGAAATCTTGAAAATGAACGTTTAAATATCCTTCAAAAACAAGTAAATAGATTCGAAACATATAAAATGCAGTTAATCCTGCTGCGGAACAAGCTATTATTGCGAAAATTGGTGAATACAACCAACTATCATTAAGAATCTCATCCTTGGACCAAAAACAAGCAAAAGGTGGAATACCACAAAGAGAAAGTGTACCTATTAAAAAAGCGGTTTTTGTAATTGGCGCATGTTTTGTTAAACCGCCCATAAGAACCATATTTTGACTTTTATCTGGAGAATATCCAACAATTGCTTCCATTGAATGAATAATGGATCCAGATCCTAAAAACAACAATGCTTTTGAATAAGCATGAGTAATCAAATGAAATAAAGCGGCTCGATAAGAGCCCATACCTAAAGCTAACATCATATAACCCAATTGAGACATTGTCGAATAGGCCAAATTTTTCTTAATATCTTTTTGAGCAATAGCTAAAGTTGCCCCTAATACTACTGTTATTATACCTATCAAAGCTATTCCAGTCATTATGGAGGGTATAAGTATGAAAAGAGGAAGAAGTCGAGCTACAAGAAAGATTCCTGCTGCTACCATGGTAGCAGCATGTATAAGAGCGGAAATAGGAGTAGGCCCTTCCATAGCATCCGGTAACCATCCATGAAGAGGGAATTGGGCAGATTTCGCAACTGAGCCGCAAAATAAGAAGATGGCGCACAAAGTAACAAAAAAAATATTCACCTCATTCTTATAAATCAAGTTATTGAATATTTGAAATAAATCCCGAAATTCCAAACTACCCGTTATCCAATAAAGACCTAAAATTCCTAATAAGAAACCAAAATCCCCTACACGATTAGTTACAAACGCTTTTTGACAAGCATTTGCCGCAATAGGACGTGTGAACCAAAAACCTATTAATAAATAAGAACACATTCCAACCAATTCCCAAAAAATATAAACTTGTATCAAATTTGAACTAGTAACTAATCCCAACATTGAAGTATTAAAAAAACTCATATAAGTAAAAAATCTCAAATATCCTTGATCATGAGACATATAATTATCACTATAAATAAGAACCAGAATACCAACAGTAGTGATTAATATCGACATAATAGAAGTAAGTGAATCGATCAAGTAGCCAAACTCTAAAGAAAGATCATTATTTATAGTCCAAGACCATACATATTGATAGATAGAACTGTTCTTGATTTGATGAATAGATAGATCGATCGAAAAAATCATAACTATCGTTAACAATAAAATACTAGGAAAAGCCCACATACGGCGAAGATTTTTTGTTGCCGTGGGAAAAAGAAGAAGTCCTACCCCTATTAAAATAGGAACTGGAAGTGGGATGAAAGGTATAATCCATGAGAATTGGTGTGTATATTCCATACAAAAAAAAATAAAGAAGAAAAAATATTTTGATTCTTAATGAATTTTCTTTCTTATTCGTTTGTTTTATCTCTTTTGTAAAGGGTTCGGTTAATAAAAAAGTGGATATATAAATAGAATTTGATATTTTTAATTATTCTAAATCTTTGCACAAAAAAGATTTCCAATATTGCAAAGTACAAAGTAAAAATAGACCAATAACCAAATTCCTAGTGAAAAATGAAAATATTCTTTTTAGTAATATTAATTACTATTTAGAATTACTATTATGAAATAATATAATAATAAAGAAAAACGAGATTTGGAAAATGAAAATCTTTATCTATAGAGTGAGGTTAAATAATTACACCAAAACTAAGAACATTCGTTTATTTTGATATCAATCAGAAAAAACAATTCATATGACATGACCCAATAAAATCATCCTTTTTTTATTATTCAGAAACATTAGTTCAAAAATGAACTAATTGACTAATTGATTATTTTACATTCCAAGAAAAAGAAAAAGAGATCCATATAGTTTGGAAAAACTTGGAAAAGGTTTCTAATATTCAATGTTTTTACTTTAGATAGAAAAAAAAAAGAGGGAATTCAGATAGATAAGACATATGGCTAATTAAAGAATAATTCGTTTTCATTTACAGAAGAAATGTCTTTCACATCGAACTATAGAAATGAAAAAACTATCCTAGTTGGATGGCAGTTCCAAAAAAGCGCACTTCTATATCAAAAAAAAAAATTCGGAAGACTTATTGGAAAAAAAGGGGATATTGGACAGCATTGAAAGCCTTTTCATTAGCTAAATCCATTTTTACAGGGAACTCAAAAAGTTTTTTTTGTAACAAATAAAAATGTTGGAATAATCTGAATTAGCTCGATTCAAAGAGTATTCTTTCAGACTAATTTTATACTAATAAAGAGAAAGAATATTTACTAATATAGAATATTGACCATATATTTAGAATCTATTATATAGAAGATATATAATAGATTCGAAATATATAATCTAACTAAGATTTTTGGAATGTATTGTTAAATTATAGATATATTCATTAACTATTTTATTGAAAAAATGGAAATGCATTTCTTTAGAGTAAGAAAATGAAATAACTAAAAAATGAGTCATAAACAACTACAAAAAAATCTTCTTTTTCATTCCTGGATTGAAGTCAGAACTATCTAGTTCCAGTTTCAACAGCGCTGTTTTTGAATTGAAAAAAGTGTAAACTACGAAAAACCCATCCCCCGTTGTTCAATTTGAAAACTAACACTGGAAATGAAAAAAACAAGAATACAACGTCGTATTGAAATTGAAACGTTCTATTTTTTCTTTGAAGATTATTTATATGAATAAGAAATCACTATACTTATAGTTAATCTTCATTTCTTCTATATATATTTCTATATTTGAAGAAATCCAAATTTCAAATTTCTTTAATAAGATTTAAAAAAAGAAAGATTTCTTTAGAATTAGACTAGAATTCTTGAAATTGTTTCATGTTTAGTAAACAAATGTAATAAATAAATATTGCACTTTAATTAATTCTTCCAATCTCGACGATTGACTAATGAATCGGTTATTATGATTTCGAGTAAGCCGCTATGGTGAAATTGGTAGACACGCTGCTCTTAGGAAGCAGTGCTAGAGCATCTCGGTTCGAGTCCGAGTGGCGGCATGGCATCCTATCCTATATTCTAAAAGAAGAAGTCCTATAATGAATTCAATTCCCGATTTCTATTCCTAGTCTTCATACCTTTTTTATTTTCATTATAGATATTTATTTTCATTATATATATGATATTTTCAACTTTAGAGCATATATTAACTCATATATCGTTTTCGGTCATATCCATTGTTATTTCAATTCATTTGATAACCTTATTAGTCAATGAAATCATAGGATTATATGATTTGTCCAAAAAAGCCATGACAATAACTTTTTTCTGTGTAACGGGATTGTTAATTACTCGTTGGTTTTTTTCGGGCCATTTACCATTTAGTGATTTATATGAATCCTTAATCTTTCTTTCATGGGGTTTTTCTATTTTTCATATGGTTCCGTGTTTTAAAAAGGATAAAAACCTTTTAAGTACAATAATCGCACCAAGTGTTATTTTTACCCAAGGCTTTGCTACTTCGGGTCTTTTAACCAAAATGCATCAATCCGTAATATTAGTACCCGCTCTACAATCCCATTGGCTAATGATGCACGTAAGTATGATGATATTGGGCTATGCGGCTCTTTTATGTGGATCATTATTATCAGTGGCTATTTTAGTCATTACGTTTCAAGAAGTCATCCAAATTCTTGGTAAAAGCAAGAATTTTGATTCTTTAAAGAAAGAATTTGATTTTGCTGAAATCCAAGACATGAATATGAATGAAATAAACAATGTTTTACGAAAAACTTCTTTTTCTTCTTCTAGAAATTATCACAGGTCTCAATTTATTCAACAATTGGATCGTTGGGGTTATCGTATTATTAGTCTAGGTTTTCTATTTTTAACAATAGGTATTCTTTCAGGAGCAGTATGGGCTAACGAGGCATGGGGATCATATTGGAATTGGGATCCAAAGGAAACTTGGGCCTTTATTACTTGGACCATATTCGCGATTTTTTTACATACTAGAAAAAAGAAAAAATTGGAAGGTGTAAATTCCTCAATAGTGGCCTCTATAGGATTTCTTATAATTTGGATATGTTATTTGGGGATCAATCTATTAGGAATAGGACTACATAGTTATGGTTCATTTACATCTAATTGAATTAAAATGAGTAAAGAACCTGAGATATAAAAATATGGAAAGCATATATATACTTTCCAGAAATTAAACTTGCCAAAAATCGTCGAGAACCCTTTCAATCAAGTAATGGAATGATTCAAGGGGTTCTCACAAACAACAAACATATTTGATTACAATTCAATTTTTTGAAAGTGAATCTAACGTAAAAATCTCTTTTTCATTGTACAAAGGTTTTTTTCTCTTTTTGATTTCTTTGTTTTATTCACAAAAACTATCTATCAAAATTTAGATAGAATAGCTTCAACCTTCTCAACCGAGAATGAGAAAATGAAATCTGGATAAATACCAAGACCTATTACGGGTATAAGGATAGAAATCGAAATAAATAATTCTCTCGGCCCAGAATCAAAAAAATAAGAGTTTGGTGTCTTAAAGAACTTGTATCCATAGAACATCTGCCGTAAGATAGATAATAAATAAATAGGAGTTAATATCATTCCAATTGCTGTTACAAAAGTAATTAGTATTTTCATCATTAAAAGATATTTTTGACTAGTAATTATTCCAAAAAAAACTATCAATTCTGCAACAAAACCGCTCATGCCCGGCAATGCAAGAGAAGCCATCGATAAGATAGTAAAAATCGTGAATATTTTTGGCATTGGTATAGCCATTCCGCCCATTTCGTCAAGATAAAGAAGACGTAGTCTATCATAACTAGTTCCTGCCAAGAAAAAAAGCGCAGCGCCAATAAATCCATGAGATATTATTTGTAAGATGGCCCCGTTGAGCCCAGTCTCACTTATAGAACCAATTCCTATAATAAGGAAACCCATATGAGAGACCGAGGAATAAGCTATTCTTTTTTTTAAATTACGTTGACCAAAAGATGTTGAAGCGGCATAGATTATTTGAATAGAACCTAATATCATTAACCAGGGACAAAATATGGAATGAGCGTGGGAAAATAATTCCATATTAATTCGAACCAACCCATACGCTCCCATTTTTAATAAGATTCCGGCTAAAAGCATACAAGTGCTGTAATGTGCCTCTCCGTGGGTATCTGGTAACCATGTATGTAAGGGTATAATCGGCGATTTGACAGCAAAAGCAATAAGAAATCCCATATAGAATATTATTTCTAGCGCCACGGGATACGATTGATTAGTTAATGTTTCGAAATTTAATGTTGGTTCATTCGAACCATATAAACCAACACCCAGAATTCCCATTAATAAAAAAACAGAACTTCCCGCAGTGTACAAAAGAAACTTTGTAGCTGAATACAAACGTTTCTTTCCCCCCCACATGGATAAAAGTAGATAAACGGGAATTAATTCCAATTCCCACATGATGAAAAAAAGTAAAATGTCTCGAGAAGAAAATAGTCCTATTTGACCGCTATACATTGCTAACATCAGGAAATAGAATAATTGGTATTCTCGAGTAACCGGCTGAGCCGCTAACGTGGCTAAAGTGGTGATAAATCCCGTCAGTAAAATAGGTCCTATAGAGAGTCCATCTATTCCAAATCTCCAGTAAAAATCAAAAAAATTGATCCATTTATAATTCTCCGTCAGTTGGATTAGTGGATCATCCAATTGGAAATAATAACAAAATGTATAGGTTGTTAGAAGGAGATCGATTAAGCATATACAAATGCTATACCACCTAATTACCTTATTTCCCCTATGAGGAAATAAGAAGATTAAAGAACCCCCGGCTATTGGCAAAACTACAACTATTGTTAACCAAGGAAAATCATTCGTGATAAAAATAAGATACACTTGGGCCAGAAAAGCCCGCGCTCAAAAGAAAATAGAAAAAAATCTTTTCTATTTTCTTTTGAGCACGGGTTTTTGCCAGTAAAAAAAACGTATTCGTGTGGTGTTTTTTGAAACGTATCAATAACCTAGACCCATACTTCGAGTTGTTTCATGCCATAAATAAACTCGAACACTTAAGAAATCTGTTGGACAGGCGGACTCACACCTCTTACAACCGACACAGTCCTCTGTTCTTGGGGCAGAAGCTATTTGCTTAGCTTTACATCCATCCCAAGGTATCATTTCTAAGACATCTGTGGGACAGGCTCGGACACATTGAGTACATCCTATACATGTATCATAAATCTTTACTGAATGTGACATTGTATCTATAGTGATTTTTGAACATCAAAAATGAAAATTATCGATCTAGTAAACTCGTAAATGAATCATATATTTATACACCAGATGAATCAATGATTTGTCAGAATTTTGCTAATCAAAATAGACGTCTCGAGAAATTTAGAAGAACGAAGAGAAGAGGACCAGGATACTTTGATTCTTATGATTTCGCAAACGCAAACATGATCATACGTTGTGTAGCATACATGCTAATTTGAATTGAGAAATATTACACTATTCAAAATTCGACTTTTGATTAATTATGATTAATGCTATTTATTCAACAAATTCGATTGATTGATACGGGTTGATTTTCTGTTACGAGAAATTGAAGAAACAATAGCCGGTCCGATAGCTGCTTCAGCGGCTGCAATAGCGATAACAAAAATTGAAAAAATATTTCCTTTTAATTGGCGATTATCAAAAAAATCAGAAAAAGTTACGAGATTTATATTAACTGCATTCAGTATAAGTTCAAGACACATAAGGGCTCTAACCATATTTCGGCTCGTGATCAATCCATAGATACCGATAGAAAATAAATAGGCACTCAAAACAAGTACATGTTCGAGCATCATTGACCAACTCCTTATCAATTTTGATTCATTTCAATATGAACAACAATTCAACAGATTCAATTGACTAAAGAATATAACCAACAAAAGAATATATCGGCAATAAAAAAAAGAGTTTCTACATAAAAACTATTTCACTTCACATAGAATTCGACAGAAATAAATGTGAGAAAATTGAATCTGGATTTATATTGCTAGTTCGCGAAAGATTTCTTATTGGCGAGCTACGACAATTGCACCTATCAAAGCAACTAAAAGAATTATTGAAATGAGTTCAAATGGAAGAAAAAAATCTGTTGATAAATGAATTCCAATTTGTTGACTAGTACTTATCAAATCTTGCTCAATAATCTGATTTGGTCTTGTAGTCCAAATAATTCCGTACCATGATGTATCTGGAATAGTAGTTATTAGTGAAACAAAAATACTTGTACAAACCATCAAAGTAATTCCATCCCCAACGGTCCAAAGATGAAAATCTTGGTAATATTCTGAGCTATTCATGAACATCACAGCAAATATGATTAAAATGTTAATAGCTCCCACGTAAATAAGTAGCTGTGAGGCAGCTACAAAATGGGAGTTTGATAAAATATATAATAAAGATATACAAACAAGAACCAGTCCCAACGAAAAAGCAGAAAAAATTGGGTTGGGAAGTAATACTACTCCTAGACTTCCTAATACAAGACCCGATCCCAGAAAGACTAAAAGAAAATCATGTAGCGTTTCAGGCAAATCCATTATATGTAAAAAAAAAGACAAAGAAATGGAAATTTCATGACCTTATTGATATGACCAGGAAAAAAATTTTTATATACTTAAACTTCTCTTTGCATTGAAAAAAAATTCTAAGGAGTTTGAATTGATATAAGTAAAGTTATATAATCAACGTCATTCCAGTCTTTATATGAAAGATTAGTTTGAAACTATACTAAAACTAAAGTCTAAAAGTATATATAACATATATAACTATTTAAGATTTCAAATCTCGATACTATATTTATCTATTCTAGAATAGATAAATATAGTATTTCATTCTCAAAAATCTTATTTATTTATTTGAATTGTTCGAATTGTATAATCATCAATTACTGACATTGGTAAACGGCCCAAAGCAATTTGATTATAATTCAATTCGTGACGATCATAAGTCGAAAGTTCATACTCTTCAGTCATTGATAAACAATTTGTTGGACAATACTCAATACAGTTACCACAAAAAATACAGATTCCGAAATCAATACTGTAATTAAGCAATCGTTTCTTTCGAATATCAGTTTCCAGTTTCCAATCAACAACGGGTAAATCTATAGGACATACACGAACACACACTTCACAAGCAATACATTTATCAAATTCAAAATGTATTCGACCGCGGAAACGTTCCGATGTGATTAATTTTTCATAAGGATATTGAATAGTTACAGGTAAACGATTTGCGTGAGATAAGATAATCATGAAACTTTGACCAATGTACCTTGCAGCTCGGACTGTTTGTTGACCATAATTCATGAACCCAGTTACCATAAGGAACATATCGTAAATATCTATGAATATTTTTGTTTTATTTCTTTCTCTTATTTGAGACAAGTAATGAATTATAGAAGATCAATCTTTTATATCAATCTTTTATAGTGAAAACAATTGAGACGAAGTTGTTAATAATAGATTACCGAGAGAAATGGGTAAAAGAAATTTCCATCCAAGATTTAATAATTGATCCATTCTTAGCCTAGGCAAAGCCCACCTTGTTATAATAGAAAGGAATAAGAAAAAATAAGTTTTAGCTAATGTAATAAACAGATCAATTGTAGTTCCAAAAACTCCATATGTTTTATTTGTTTCAAAAAACTCAGAGTACGGAATAGAGATATTTGAACCGCCCAAGTAAAGAACTGTTACAAATAATGAAGAGATTAATAGGCTTAAATAGGAAGCAACATAAAATAAACCAAATTTGATACCCGAATATTCTGTTTGATAACCCGCTACTAATTCTTCTTCCGCTTCTGGTAAATCAAAAGGTAATCGTTCACATTCCGCTAGCGAAGAGATTAGAAAAACGATGAAACCCATAGGTTGACGCCACAAATTCCATCCCCAAAAACCATATTTTGATTGCGCATCAACTATATCAACTGTACTTAAACTGTTAGATAATCCTAGTCGGTGATAACATTACTGTTTCCACCTCTATTACAGAACCGTACATGAGATTTTCACCTCATACGGCTCCTGGAAAGCCTTAAGTAAATCTAAGGACCGGGCCGATTATTTATCTCTTGATATATCCCTAAGATAGATAAGATTCAAATCTATCGGACGGTTCTGAATTAGACCTATTCAATTCTGTCTGTTCTAATAAATAATGAAATAAGAAAGAGAAATCCATTTTCATTTTAATAAAAGATACAAAAGGTACTTCTGAATTGATCTCATCCCTTAAAAATCAAGATTTGAATTTGTTGAGTAATAACTGAATTCTTCAATAAAATACTCTTTTAAAATTATAAATAACCCTCATCATTTTCAATTACGAAAAAGAATGACACATTAGTTTCTTAATTATGACATGAATTTTATCTCCATGAATATAGATATCGATTTCTTGTGTTTTTTTCGTTCCTATTCTTCTTTTTTGTGCTATGAAAAAGGGACTTAAAAAATTGAAAAGGATTTTTTCGTTCCTGATAGTAATTTATTTAATCAGTGGATGGAAGCATACTCTGGATCGGAGTTGTGGGGAGTACTGCTTGATTTTTTCTACCAACTTAAAGCCCCAATTAGTATTCTTTTTCTATTATGCGTAAATTCTCTTTAGGATAATTTACAAAATCTGCGTTACTAATCCTTTGTGTATCTTGGTGTTTCTAACCATCCACTCCTTTTTGAATTAACCCCTTCTTTATGTTAATACATCTATGATAATTGATACAAATGGTAACTAAAATTCAAGAAGGTTGATCTTTGGAGCCCGCTTCAAAACAGGATGACTAATTATCCAATCTTGGGTTAAATGGCCTCTTCTGTTTATAATTTTCTTTCACTTCATTCTTATACATAGAAAATGAGACTCAATATCTTTACTGCCATTTAAAACCATCATACTATCTATTAACTATAAGTAATATAGTATTCTGAAATTAGATTCAATAGGAGCTGTTTTATTTCACTCATATAACTATCAGATTTAGTTCTTCAATCCGAGAAAAAGAAGATTCAGATAATGAAAGTATTTATTCAATGAATTCGACTCTTTTCTTATATAGTACTATAAAGATTATATAGTACTATAAAGAGAGGAATCGAATTCATTGAATAGCTTTTTCTGTTTCAACGAATCGCACGTAGAGATATTGATAAGACACATAGAGTTAATGGTATTTCATAACTAATCGATTGAGCAGCAGCTCGTAGACCACCCAAAAAGGAATATTTATTATTTGACCCATATCCTGACATAAGAAGTCCAATGGGAGCAATACTCGAAATAGCAATCCATAAAAAAACACCTATATTGAAATCAGATAAAACAAAGTTATAACCAAAAGGAATTACTGAATAGCTTAGTAGAATTGATATGACTGATATGGATGGTCCGATACTGAATAAACGAATATCTCCCCTAGATGGAATAAGATTCTCTTTGAAAAGTAGTTTTGTTCCGTCTGCTAGGGCTTGAAGAACTCCAAAAGGACCGGCGTATTCAGGTCCAATACGCTGTTGTATCCCTGCAGATATCTCTCTTTCTAACCATACAATTGCTAGTACACTTATTGTGATTCCCAATACAAGAATCAAAATAGGTACAAGTACCCATAGAATTCCATAGACCTCTTTGAAAGTTTCCAATCCGGAAAAAGAATTGATATCCTGGACTTCCGTTGTATCAATTATCATTTCAACGATCAATTTCCCCCATAATGATATCTATGCTACCTAGTATTGTCATAATATCAGCCAATTTCATTCTTTTAACTAATTGAGGAAGAATTTGCAAATTGATAAAACCGGGAGGACGGATTTTCCATCTCCAAGGAAAACCATTCTGATCTCCTATTAGAAAGATTCCTAATTCTCCCTTGGGGGCCTCAACTCTTACATAAAGTTCTTGTTTCGGCAATTCAAAAGTCGGAGACGATTTTTTACCAATGAATCGATATTCAAAATCATTCCATTTGGGCTCCTTTTCTCTATCAAAGCAGCGGATTTCTAAATTTTCATATGGCCCGCCAGGAATTCCTTCCAAAGCCTGTTGAATCATTTTTATGGATTCCGTCATTTCACCAATTCGAACTAAATAACGAGCTAATGAATCTCCTTCTTTTTGCCATTGAACTTCCCAATCAAATTCCTCGTAACACTCATAATTATCAACTTTACGTAGATCCCATTGTATTCCGGAAGCCCGAAGCATCGGTCCTGATAAACCCCAATTTATTACTTCCTCTCTACCAACAACACCTACTCCCTCAACCCGTTCTAAAAAAATAGGATTTCGCGTAATAAGGTTTTGATATTCAACAACCCTTGTTAAAAAATAATTGCAGAAATCAAAACATTTATCTATCCAACCATAAGGTAGATCAGCCGCTACTCCTCCGATACGAAAAAAATTATGCATCATTCTCATACCTGTCGCAGCTTCAAATAGATCATATATGAATTCTCTTTCTCTAAAAATATAGAAAAAAGGGGTTTGTGCACCAATATCTGCCATAAAAGGTCCCAGCCATAGTAGATGAGAAGCTATACGACTTAACTCCAACACAATGACTCGGATATAGCTGGCTCTTTTAGGGACTTGAATATTTCCCAATTGTTCCGGTCCGTTGACGGTTATTGCTTCCGTGAACATAGTAGCTAAATAATCCCAACGTGTTACATAAGGCAGATATTGTATAATTGTTCGGTTTTCCGCAATTTTTTCCATCCCTCTGTGTAAATAACCCAATATTGGTTCACAATCAATAACATCTTCACCATCCAGAGTAACAATAAGTCGAAGAACACCATGCATTGATGGGTGGTGAGGTCCCATATTGACTATCATGAGGTCTTTTCTTGTAGCTGGGACATTCATAGGTTTTTCCTCGATTCATTCTTCCATGAATCGTTAAAAAAAAGTTCATCAAAATTCAGGATCTAAGAAATCGAATAATTGAAAATGATTCTGGAATTTAACGAATTTGTGACTCCCTAATACCCAACTGATTTATTAATTTTTTATAACGTATTCTATCTTTCTTTGCCAAATAAGACAGTAGTCGTTGCCGTTTTCCCAGAATTTTACGTAAACCTCTTTGAGATAAATAGTCTTTTCGGTGTAATTCAAAATGTGAAGTAAGTCTTCGTATCTTATTAGTGAAATTGACCACTTGAAATTCAACTGATCCGGGGTTTTCTTCTTCTTTTTTTTTTTGTGAAATAACAGGTATAAACGAATTTTTTATCATAAAATAAAATGAAAGCTTTCCTCTCCCTCCTTTTTGATAGATATTTTTTTTATTGATCAGTAATAGTAATGGCACTGATCTTGAATTTTGTATATCAAATTCTCTTCATTTACTTAACAATTCTGAATCTCTTTTTTCTTCTTTTGTAAAGACGAAGAAACCAATTCTATTTTCTCTACTCTACTATTTCTACTCTCACACTATTTACGATGGAAGAAACGAAAATACACATAAATACCTAAAAGACCACTCCAAGTCCAGTTGTTCAATGTAATAGAGTAATTCCTCCATTTATGTAGAGCTACACGAACAATCCACGTCAAGTTGTTCAATTTAAGAGAGTAATTCCTCCATTTCTGTAGAGCTACACGAAGAAGCCGAGTGAATTTGGTTAACATAGTTCCCTCCATATATAAAATATATGTTCATAATATTAAGCAAGAATTAATAAGATTAAGAAAGATTCTTTTAGAAAAAAATCAGAAGACAATTATGTACAATAGCATACAGAAGTAAACCTTTAAGATACCGAAGTAACTTTCTTACAAGAATATATGCCAGAATGTACACAGAAGTAAAACTTTAAGATACCGAAGTAACTTTCTTACAAGAATATATGCAAGAATATACAGAAGTAACTCTTTTATGGGCTCTATCATCTCATCCCTCCTTTTTTTTTTCAAATTGTTTTTTGTTTTTTTGTTTCCTTAAGAAGGTAATAGTAAGGACTAACACTATTGTAATACCAGATGTATAATCACTTGAATAGCAATATATAAAGATTATACAGGAGTAAATCACTCGAAAAGCAATCTTTACAAGAACATACCGAAGGAACTCTTCTTGGATTGGATCTTTTCTTTTCATTCTCTCTATCACCCCCTCGTTTTGATAGATCTTTTTTTTTTTTTTCTTGATCAGTATTTTTTTTCTTGATAAGTAAGAGTAAAAACCAATTCTATTTTCTCTACTCTACTATTTCTACTCTCACACTATTTACGAGGGAAGAAACGAAGATACAAATGCATACCTACAAGAAAAATCCCCATCGCTTTGTTGAATGTCATAGTGGAACTACATTTCTGTATAGCTACACGAAGAAGCCGAGTGAATTTGGTTAACATAGTGCCTCCCTTGTATAAAGGATATATTAATTAAGAAAGAGTTAATAATATTAAGAAAGATTCTTTTCTTTCATTTAGATATATATATAAATTAAAAAATTTTTTAATTTATATATATATCTTTGCATATCAGATATGTTACGAGAAATATTACGATAAATAGAAGATAAATGAGAGGATTATCAATCAAATTTTCAATCGCGGATACATTTTTATCCTTAATATACTGAAACGGCTTCCATTATGGGTATCAAACCAATAGCGATTTATACAAGCTAAATCTTCTAATCGATAATTTGGCCAAAGAAAGAATTTTAAATTCATTAGTTTTTTTGTTTCTCTATCAAGATCTTTCTTTTTAGCCAAAACTTGACCGCAATTATTTATTTGATTCTCATTGTCATTTATTGTGTTAGTATTTCTAGGATTGAAACAAATTAGAATTCTCAATTCTCTACGGCGTCTAGTGGACCAAAGATTTTCCGGAACAAGCAAATCATAATGATTTTTATCAACACTCCTTTTTTCGGGGTTTCTTTGAAACATTTGAGGCTTTTTCTTATGAATCAAAGATAGGCTTATGGTTTGATACATAAAAAAGTGTTCGTAGTTTTTTCTAGACAGGCGAACAGGTTCTATAAAAAAGAATTGTTTTTCCGCCAATTCGGTATTGTCCTTAAATCCTGTAAGAGTGAAATCCGTATGATTCTGAATCGCCATAGTATCTAGACTTAGATCTCCCCTTTGAATAGAGATTATAAAAAATTTTTTTATATTTTTCAATCTAATCAGGAGACAATAAAATTGGATATTATTCATTATTCTTTCTTGTAGGGAACTATGATAGTTCAAATGAAAACCTAAATACTTTTCTAGTAAGAAATCCCGTTCTCCCTTTAGATCGTTCCTGTATAGATTTTCATCTATACTATTACTCTTATCACCATTTTTCCTGTCTGATCTTTCATAATCTTGGTTTGAGAGAGATGATTTTATCTTCTCATATTCTCCTATAGATTTCTCATATTCTTCTATAGATTTCTCATATTCTTCTATAGATTTTTGTGCTCCATTTTGAGTGTCTAAATAGAATTCATCAAGATCTATTCTTTTTTTCTTTCCATCTCTTCTTTTTTTCTTTCCAGTGATGTTTTTAGTTTCACTAACATCTTTTCCATAAAAATCGAAAAAAAGTAATTTGGTTGGTAGGATCCAAGGATTCTTCTTATATGCACGATAAGATTTCCATAATTTCAAAAAGAACCCCAATTTCGGATTCGATTTCGATATGGAATGATTTCGTCTTTCTACATCCATTACCATCCAATCAAAATACTTTCTATCCAAATTTTTTTCCATATCTATAATAACATCTTCCGCTATATAATTTTGGATAGAGATATCGCCCGTTATATCCAAAAATTCTTTTTTACATGTATCGTCATTATAAGAAATTGCTTGGTTTTTGTTTGCTTGGAATGGTGATCTATATCCATAAATATCTGATTTTTGCTTATCTGCATAATTAAGATATTTATATGCCAAAAGATCATATCCATATTGTTTTTTAATTTTTTTATTGAATTTTAATAAGTCCACTTGTTGTTTTTTGTCAAGAATTAATCGTGTTTTTTCATTTTCATATGAATCATATTCTGAATCATATTCGATTAATTCTTTCTTTTGAGCCACGCGATGTTCATTGATTCTATTTCTCCAGTTTTGTGGTACTAATCTCGACCATCTGCTCTCAGGTAAATCATATTGAGAATGAACCTTTAACCAATTTGTCCATTGATTCATTACAGAATCGGAAACGTTCTTATGTCTTGATTTTGAATGAAATATTCCTTGTATTCTAAAAAAATAATTCTTTATTTCATTCTTAAGAAAAAAAGATCTTCCATGAGATTCCAAAATAGATCTTAACTTATACTTATATAAGTTAATAACTTGGATTTGTGATAATTTAAAAAATACATATGCTTGTGACAAAGAAGATACGTCACAAGAATTCTGTGAATTCGTATTCGTAATATTACAAGACTTGTGTATAATCGACATAAATGGAATTATACTTTGATTTGTTTTATCAATTCTTTCTGCATTTGTTTTTTTCTTGTAATTCTTTGTAGATTTATTTACAATTTTTTTTGTTGATTCAAGAAAAAGTTCTCCATTGATCCTAGGAATACTAATGAGACATAAAAGGATATCTATGTATAACCTTTCCATGAAAAATTTGAAAAAAGAATACGCTTTACGGGTTAATCGAACATTTCTTCTTTGTAATATTTGGAAAATATTTTTTTGTGATTCTAATCTTTTAGCATCATAAGTTGTTTTGTTCGAATTCAAATCTTTCTCTGAAGTTATAACCTCCCCTTTTTCTTCTTGTGTCATTTTTTCTATTTGTTTTATAATTGTCTTTGTTTTAACATTAAGATCTTTTATCTTTTTTTCTGTCAATGAACAATTTGTCCAATTAATAGATTGAATTAGAACGGGTGATTCGTAAATCATTGGATTATTCTTACTGATTGTTGAATCTTTTTTGCTTTCACTCAATTCATATCTTTTGTTGAATCTAAATAGAATGCTTTTGATGTTCCATTTTCCTATTTCTTGTAAGATAGTTAGAAACCATTTTTGGCTTTCATTTAACACTTTTAGAACTAGAAAAAAACGATTTTTCAAATCTTTGTTCAATTGTTTTTTAATTTTTTTAAAAATGGGACCCAAAAATGAAAATGGATTTGGGAAATAATTATCAAGGTATGATTCGACTTGTGTTCCACAAGCTGTTAAAAACCAGAAGTTTTTTGTTTTCACGTTTCTTTTTTCAGTAGATCTTTTTTTTTTTTCAGTAGATCGTACCTTAGATTTGTGCCAAGGTTTCAGAACAAAAGGAGATAAGATCCTTATCTGAAGACCCTCTGTTAACCAGTTGTTTGGAAATTCTTTGTTGGATACTGGAATGCCCTGATAGGTGCATTTAATATGCACTTCTTTTTTCCAATCCCTAAAATCTTCTGACCATTCGGGATTTTGAAATAATAGTATACGAATGATATTTTTAGTTATTATCAATGAAGGTAATAGAATATATTTTCTAAGAAATGATTGGATTATTATTACAAAGCTTCTAAGTATTAGACCATATAGAATGTTCTCCCAGGCTTCTTCTATTTCTATTAGTCTTTTTTCGTCGTTGTTTTTTTTTTCCTCTTTTTGATCCTCTTCTATCCTTTTCTCAAAAGCCAAAAATTCTGAATTGTCTGTACCTTTTTTCCTGAAATATTCTTTCAAATATTGGGATATATCATCGAAAAGATCACCAAAAAAGGGCGAGGATTTTTTGATTTTGTCCAAAAAAAGGGGGGAATGGGCATTGCTTTGAAAGAGTTTCCAAGTCACTGTTTTACGCCTTTGAGCGCGCATAGATCCTCTGATTAATTCTCGGTCAAAATCGGGTTCGCGTGAATAATTTAGTAAAGCCAATTCTAATTCTTGATTTGGTTCAACCGTCTCATCAATATTACTAGTATGACTATCCTCATTGTCATCAGTATTAGATATACTCATAGTATTCAAATCTTCATTGTAATTCTCTGTTTTACTATTAAAAATCACTATACGGTCGGCGTTTCTGCAACGAATCTGAGCTTCCTTTCCTAGTCCTTCCGTCAGTTGCTCCAAGTCGTCGATTAAGTTGTATGACCATCGAGGAACTTTTTTACTGATTTCGTTTATTCCAAGACATTTTTGTCTATTAAAAATTGTTTCATCGTTCAGATCAGTTCTAATTGAGTCGAATAAGAAATCTTTTTTTCTTTTTTTTTCTTCGGAATAGATTTTGACTTGTTCATGTTCTGGAAATAAAGAAAGTCCGTCAAAATTCAAACTTGATACTGATTTTTCCGAAAATTTACTGATCAAGTTAAAAAAAAAACCTATTTCAGTTAATAATGATTTTCTATCAAATGGATCTATTTTCTGTTCAAATTCTGGATAATGACTATTTATAGCAAGAAGGAGACCATGAATCTTATTTATCAAAATGGGATTTGTTGTGTCAGTTTCATTTTGAATTGATGGTGAAAAGCTTGTTTGGATTTGTCCACGAAAGCGTCCATTCAAGAAAGGATCATATATTTGACTTATATATTTTGTTTTCGTCTCATCCGTACACAATCTAATTCGGTTTTCGAATACATCCAGAGGAAGAAATTCCTTATCTAGAACTTTTGCCCTTTTAAAAAATTCATTGCTTAGTTTCTTTCTTTTTTCTTTATTAGTAGAGCTCCAATAATTAGACAATTCATTATAGGAGATTTTATCTCTTGTGAAGAGATCCATTTTTTTTTCCATGATTTTAAGAAAAGTAGATAAATCAGGTGGATACGTGAAAGATATTCTTTCTTTTCCATCACTTTGACATATATGAAAAAAAAATTGTGAATTTTCATTTCTTACGACATTTTCAAAGTGATCATTTTTTATATATCGCAATGGACGATTCCATCGTTGAAAATCGAAAAGAATAGTTACAAGAGGTTTTTGAAATCCGACGAGATCCTTCTCTTCCTCGATTTTGTCCAAAGTCTTATCGTTTGGCGAAAAGAGATAAGAAGAAAGATATTCATCGACGGATCCTTTTTGTTCTTGCGTTTCCGAATCTCTTTCAACATCGAGATCTCCAATTTCATCATTTTCTCCAATTTCATTGTTTTCTCCAATTTCTAAAATTCCCTCAGTAAAAAAATAAGGAAGCGGTATTCTGCCTAAATAGTGTAAAAGGGTAATAAATGAAAAAACAGCAAATATTTGACCCACATAATCTCGAAATTTTAACATAATGTACTTATCAAATCGAATAGTTACCTTCGATTTGATCGAATTATTTTGCTGTAACCAGACTAATATCAATCCAATCCATTTCATCAAAAAGATGTGACCAATTAACCAACCAACAAAACTACTTGTTAAGAATAACAATTTATTGTTGCATCGAAAGAGATAAATGTTCACTAATCTTATTAAGATTGAACTTGGAAAAAGAAGGGGGTTTAATAACTGAAAAAGAAGATTGTTAAAGAATACTTTGTAAAGACTAAAATTGCGTATTGAATTTTGATTCTTGTATCTGTAATCCAACTTGTATCCAGAATTCAAGTAGTAATATTTGTCATTTTTGTCGAAGAAATTAAATAAAAGATACGGTAGAGTTAGGGCAGTTATTGTATGAGGTCTACTCAATGCTAGATGCAAAGGCGCATAATAGATCGATATAAACATCATGAGCTGTCCTGTAATAAACCCAGTTGTTGCTGATACTTTCTTCTCGGTCCTTTGTTCCATAACCCGGGCTCGAATAAGGAAGAGATAAGAGGGCCCTATATAGAATGTGGTCAGAAATCCATAATAGAGTCCTACTACAACGACCGAATTCACTATTTTCAGGCATAAAGATCCAAGATTCGCTAACATAAAAGATTGATAAATCATAGTGTTCCTCCTTTTATTTCCATTTTGATTTTTTCTTCTTTGTTGTGATTTCGTTATTATATTCTTAATTCTTAATATATATTATATCTTAATATATATTATATTATATGAGAATTCTGATATGAGAATTCTGATATAATGATTTTTTCTTCTTTG